TACCGGGTATGAGTGGTTTTGTTGCAGAATTGATAGTTTTTTTTGGAATCATTACCAGCCAAAAATATCTTTTAATATCAAAATTAGGAATTACTTTTGTAATGGCAATTGGGATGATATTAACTCCTATTTATTCATTATCTATGTTACGCCAGATGTTCTATGGATACAAGCTATTTAATGCTCCAAACTCTTATGTTTTTGATTCTGGACCACGAGAGTTATTTGTTTCGATCGCTATCTTTATACCTGTAATAGGTATTGGTATGTACCCTGATTTTGTTCTTTCCCTATCAGTTGACAAGGTCGAGGTTCTTTTATCTAATTTTGTTTATAGATAGTTTTCATAAAAAAATCATAGGATTTGGATAATTAAAAAAAGAAGTCTTTTTCCTCTCTTAAGTTAAAAACAAAATTAACCCAATATGTTTGATCTTTGTGAGAACCATGCGAATCCCCGCACTACTGGATTCGCATGGTTCTCACAGGTTCATATAAAGTTTTTTTATATACAAACAACATATTCTATTTCTATTTATATTTTAAAATTCGCAAGAACCTTTCTTGAATTCAATTAGATGTTAACGTAAATGAACCATAACTATGTAGCCCTATTCCTAATAGATTGACCCCAAAATAGCATATCCAAATTATAAGAAAGCCCATAGACGCCACAATTGCGGAAATTTCAACCTGTAAATTTATATTGGTTCTAGTATGTAAATAAACCGCAAATACGATCCAAGTAATAAATGCCCAAGTTTCCTTTGGGTCCCAATTCCAATAGGACCCCCATGCTTCATTAGCCCATACTGCTCCTGAAAGAATACCTATAGTTAAAAAGATAAAACCTAGACTAATCAAACGATAACTCCAATAATCCAACTGGTGAATCAATTGGGACCTGTAATAATTGTTAGCAGAAAAAAAAGAAGTATTTCCTAAAAAATTGTTTCTTTCATTTATGTATTGTATTTCACCAAAGGAAAGTTCCTCGTTTAGTTTTAATAAAAAAGTATTCCTCTTACAAAAAAAATTTATGTTTTTTCGAAATGTAAGGACCAGAAGTGCTACTGATAATAATGATCCACATAAAAGAGCTGCATAGCCCAATATCATCATACTTACGTGCATTATTAACCACTCGGATTGGAGAGCAGGTACTAATATTGCGGATTGATGTATTTCAGTTAAAAGACCCGAAGTAGCAAAGCCTTGGGTAAAAATAACACTTGACACAGTTATTGTGCTTAAATGGCTTTTTTTTTTTTTTAAATATGGAACTATCTGAATAACTGATAAACTCCAAGAAAGAAAGATTAATGATTCATATAAATCACTTAGTGGGAAATGCCCCGAATAAATCCAACGAGTGACTAATAATACGGTTATACATAAAAAAGTAGCTATCATTCCCTTTTCTGACGAATCATTTAGTTTTGTGATTTCATCGATTAATAAAGTTATCAAATGAATTGTAATTACAACGGAAACGATCGAAAAGGAAATATGAGTTAATATATGCTCTAAAGTTGAAAATATCATAAAAATTTTAAAAAGGAGGAATCCTGAAATATAAATCAGGAGTTGAATTCATTCTAGAATTTCTAATATATTGTATCTATTTTCGAAGAGAAGGTCTGCCGCCACTCGGACTCGAACCGAGATGCTCTCGCACTGCTTCCTAAGAGCAGCGTGTCTACCGATTTCACCATAGCGGCTTGTTCGAATTCATAATAGCCTATTCATAGTCAATCGTCGAGATTTAAGGAGTCAACTAAATGAAATCTTTTTAGTCAAAATGAAAATGGATGAATAAAACTTTGTTCAAATACAAATTTGAAGGTTCATTATTATGGGGTATGGGTTTTATTTACCTTAGTGCTTTGGTGTAGTTTATGCTCTTCTATAATTCAATAGAATCGAACTATTGAAACTATAAACTTCAACCCTCTAGTTATTGATAGAACTATAAAAAATTTCTTTATTTTTTTTCATAAAAGATTTATAATTTATATTACTATATTATTTACTAAAAGTTAAAAAATGTATTTTATCAATGAACAAAAAATAAGACCCCTTTTTATTACTCAAAACTTGCACATTAATTCGGACAAAAAATTCCAGGCTTTTGTCGGTTGGGTTGAAAGAGACATATAAATGGGAAATTTATATATTCTAATAGATTAATTCAGAGAAATTCAGATAAATAAGAAGTCAGAAAGTTACACAAAAATTTTTCAAAATAAATGAATAAATTAATTTCAACGATGTATTAATTTTAACTAAAGATCTCTTTTTTACCCTTCTTCAATATTAAATATTCAATATATATATTCATATTTATAATTTATATTTAGAAAAACGTCGATTATTGTAATTGTGACAAACAGGTTGATGGGGAAAAAAGACTCCCCCATCTCCAAAACAAGAAAATATACTAACAAAGGCTCAAGTTTTGTATCTTGTCTTTATTCTTTTTTCAAAAGCTTTTTATAATTTACTAACCCCTAAACCGAAGAATTATTATTATACATATCCTAATAGCGAAGCGAGTTATAGTTCATATTGATTAGCAACAAACAATAGGTTTGTTGATTTCCTATTAAGAATGAAATGGGCCTATTTTTATATTCGGATTATTCCAATGTTTTATTTTATGACTTTTTTTGTCGCACAAAAAAACTTTTTGAGTTTCCGGTAGAAAGAGATTTACCTAATGACAACGCTTTTAAGGCTGCCCAATATCCCTTCCCTTTCCAAATATTTTTACGAATACGCTTTTTTGATATAGAAGTACGTTTTTTTGGAACTGCCATTTAAAAATTAAGAGGTTACTCGTTGTTATAGTTGGATGTGAAAGACATCTATTGGTCAAAACGAATATATTCATTATCTAGTTATTTTATTATTTTATAGAGAATAATTAGATAATATAATATATATTATCTAGAGAAAACAAAAAAACATATATATATATATAGATAAAAAATATGCGAAAATCATACAATATATATATAGATAAAAAATATGCGAAAATCATACAAAATCTTACTATAAAAATATAATTAAATTTTTTTTCTACATAAAATAGACCGAAGGATTTAAGAACCCTTTAAGAACCCATTGCCTAATGAAAAGCCTAATGAAAACTTTAAATTTTTCTATTAATTGGTCAAATTTGAGTAAAGAATACTTCGAAATTCCATTTTAAAATTCGAATCAAACTAGTAATTAAATAAATGAATCTGTTAAAAGATACACGTTTTGTTAAAAAAAATCTTCGTTATTTTTTTATTAAATTTGATTTTATTTTACCCCCTTTTGATAATTACCCCCTTTTTTGATAAATATAAAAATAAATCTTATAGAAAATATAAAATGTTAGATATTATAGTGTTTCCTATAAATGTTTTTTTATTGAAACGTAAACTAATCAATCAGTTTCATACTGAAACTAGTTAATGATTTGGAACAAACTGACTAAAAAGCCAGATTTGTACAAAAATTGTACCTTTGTTAATCCTATGATTCATATCGATTCATATCAGATTTCTTTTTAGTGTAATTTTTTATCATTACTTTATGAATATAAAGTGATTTAATAATAATGAAATTTTGTATTTTCGTTATTTTAAGAAAAATCTTAGTTAATAACTAAATTTGTATAAACAAATCTTAGTTAATAACTAAATTCGCTTTTTATGAGCAAGTAGGTCATATCATTTGCCCAATTGTAACTTCTTTATTTTAATATTTAATTTGGAAAGACCCAGATAATATATAAAATTCGAAAAATATCTTTAAGTTAGTACATCTCTTGATTTTTTTATTGACCCCTTTTGTTTTGAAATTGAAAAGGGGTAGGATCCAGTAAATCGGAAACAATCAATTAAGAATAAAAAACTTTTTTATGGAACAGACATATCAATATTCGTGGATAATACCTTTCCTTCCACTTCCAGTTCCTATGTTAATAGGAGCGGGACTTCTTCTTTTTCCGTCGGCAACAAAAAGTCTTCGCCGTATGTGGGCTTTTCAAAGTGTTTTTTTGTTAAGTATAGTCATGATTTTTTCGATCAATCTGTTTATTCAGCAAATAAATGGCAGTTCTATCTATCAATATGTATGGTCTTGGATCATTAATAATGATTTTTCTTTAGAATTCGGTTACTTGATCGACCCGCTTACTTCTATTATGTCAATATTAATCACTACTATTGGAATTATGGTTCTTATCTATAGTGATAATTATATGTCGTATGATCAAGGATATTTGAGATTTTTTGCTTATATGAGTTTTTTCAGTACTTCTATGTTAGGATTAGTTACTAGTTCTAATTTGATACAAATTTATATTTTTTGGGAATTGGTAGGAATGTGTTCATATCTATTAATAGGGTTTTGGTTCACACGGCCTGTTGCTGCAAATGCTTGCCAAAAGGCATTTGTAACTAATCGTGTTGGGGATTTTGGTTTATTATTAGGAATTTTAGGTTTTTATTGGATAACAGGGAGTTTCGAATTTCGAGATTTATTCAAAATATTCAATAACTTGATTTCTAATAATCATAATGAAGTAAATTTTTTATTTGTTACTTTCTGTGCCGTTCTATTATTTTCCGGTGCGGTTGCTAAATCTGCACAATTTCCCCTTCATGTATGGTTACCGGATGCCATGGAGGGGCCTACTCCTATTTCGGCTCTTATACATGCTGCTACTATGGTAGCTGCGGGCATTTTTCTTGTAGCTCGGCTTATTCCTCTTTTCATAGTCATCCCTCACATAATGAATTTCATCTCTTTGGTAGGAGTAATAACAATATTATTCGGGGCTACTTTTGCCCTTGCTCAAAAAGACATTAAGAGAGGTTTAGCCTATTCCACAATGTCTCAATTGGGTTATATGATGTTAGCTCTAGGTATGGGGTCGTATCGAAGTGCTTTATTTCATTTGATTACTCATGCTTATTCAAAAGCATTATTATTTTTAGGATCCG